GGGTGGGCCAAAAGAAAAAAGAAAAAGAGGCTTTCATTGCTTTTCCCCAATTGGAAAAATATCCTATACATTTTGTATGAGCAGAAACAATAGGATGGCTCAAAAGATTTCTGCACCATGAACTTTGTACCGCGCGCATCACTTAGTGGGGACCCCGGAAAGTAACTTGAGCAAGAGTGAAAAAAAAAATAGGAAAGAAAAGACAAAAGAGATGAAATGAAAAAAATCGGAGTTTCTTTGTACTGTGTTTGAAATACATCCCCTTTTTATCCCTATCCTTCCACTCTTTGATTGAATATTTTTAGCTATTAGATTTGATATATAGGAAAATTTAACATCTTTTTGGAATAATAAAATTAGGAAAAGAGAGGAAAAAATGAAAAAGAAAAGAAAGAATATCTATTCAATAAATTATTCATGTGTCAGGAACCAGATTTGAACTGGTGACACGAGGATTTTCAGTCCTCTGCTCTACCAACTGAGCTATCCCGACCAGTACCCTGCATCATCCTAGCAGAGTACTTGTATCTATGTAAACGAAAAGAACTAAAAAAGAAAGTCTTAACAAATTGGACCTAGTCCCCTTTAATTTCTTAGATAGAAAACTTTATTTTTAAATGTAAAGATAATGATATGAACTGTGAATTTTTAAATTAATTATTAAATAAGGGAGATTCCTTGAACATATATGTTCATTTGTGCAGGTATCGTATCTATACAAAGAAAAACAAAGAAAATTGGATTGGAATTGGAAGAAGATAGGAGGAGGATTTCTATTCGAATCCTTTTGTGAAAGAACAGAGTGAATGAAATTAGAAAGATATTGAATTTTGTTTGAACTGAACAACTGATAAAAAAATAGGATGAGAGTAAAGAAAGAGTGAGGAATTAAAATGGGCTTTTTCTTGGGGATAGAGGGACTTGAACCCTCACGATTTTTCAATTCGACGGATTTTCCTCTTACTCTAAATTTCATTGTTGTCGGTATTGACATGTAAAATGGGACTCTCTCTTTATTCTCGTCCGATTCATCTTCAAAAAATATATCAAATTCTGGAATGACTCATTTGATCACTGAATATTTGAATTTGATTCTTTTTTCAACTTCAATTATAATTGAAATTTTTCATAGTTAATCATTCTAATTTATATAGAATATAAAGAAGAATATAAGATAGAGGGTTTCTCTATATATCCTTATCCTATACTCATACTAATACTCATATCCTAATAGTAGATGAGATAATAGTAATATAAAAAAAGAAGAAAGAAATGTGATTAATCGCTTGCTATGTAAGTATGTATACGTACGTATTAGGTATATAATCTAACGTAGTAAATTTCATTCGTTAGAACAACTTCCATTGAGTCTCTGCACCTATCCCTTTTTATTCTCATTTTTTATTTTTTCTCAAAACAAAGATTTGGCTCAGGATTGCCCATTTTTAGTTCCAGGGTTTCTCTGAATTTGGAAGTTACCACTTAGCAGGTTTCCATACCAAGGCTCAATCTAATCAAGTCCGTAGCGTCTACCAATTTCGCCATATCCCCCTTCCTTTGCTTTGAGACTTTAAGACAAGGATCCAGTTGTAATTCCATCCACCTCTTTCGTTGATCTTGGCACTGTTAAATTCATTAGGTAATTATTCCTATATTTAAAAAGTGTATGCTGCTATTTTATTTTTATGCCCACCCTCTATTCTATCATTAATTTATCCACAATTCAATATGGATAGATATATCCCACATATATCTATGCCTTTCCTAATCTTTACTTTTGACAATACTATTTAAAATAGTGGAACGGCCAATATTCCTTCTTCGTCCTATTGTGTATAATTCTATAATCCAAATTTTTATAAGTTTTAGTCATTTATTTCCATTATTCGAATAGAAATCAATAGAATATGATTCTATTTTCACTATTTATCTAATTTATCTATTAGGATATAGATAGTTTCGTTACTTGAAATTTAAATTTCAAGTTTTAAAGTATTGTTTTCTAGTTCCACGATTAGAATTATACAATTCTAATGGTAATAAATGAATTATTCATAATAGTATTAATAGTATATAGTATTGAAGATTGAATTTCAGATCATATTTGATTTATTGTATTGATTTCATATTCATAATAGTAAAAATTCCATTTTGAATTCTTACTATTATGAATATGAAATTCTAAAAAAAATAGAATATAGAATCTAATTCTTCATTTTTTTTAAGGAATATTTCAATTGGAAATTCTTTTTGAATATTCTATCGAATATTTGTATTTGAATTTCCTCTTTTTTCTTTCATATATAATATATATGAAATTGGATTTCTATTTAGATATCAAATTTATCTAGATCTAAAGAATTTTATTTTCTATTTTATAAATAGAATCTAAAATCTATAACTAATAACTAAAAAATAGAAAAAATTGAAATAATCAAGAAATGAAAAAAAAAAGAAGAAGAATCGCTAGGTAATAGCTAAGATCCGAAGTTTCCTGTAT